CTTGTTAATCGATTCATAACTTTTCGAGTCCAACCAATATATATTCGAACCCCCTTTACTTGCAGGAGTACATCTTGGATCTGTCAATTATGTTATGGCCGGAGTCCCACTCATGGTGACTTGGTCGAATTGGGAGAAGCCATAGGCATTATTGCGGGTCAATCTATTGGTGAACCAGGAACTCAACTAACATTAAGAACTTTTCATACCGGAGGGGTATTCACAGGCGGTACCGCCGAACATGTACGAGCTCCTTCTAATGGAAAAATCAAATTCAACGAGGATTTAGTTCATCCCACACGTACCCGTCACGGGCACCCCGCTTTTATATGTTCTAGAAACTTGCATGTAATTATTGAGAGTCGGGATATTCTACATAATGTGAATATTCCACTAAAAAGTTTGATTTTAGTTCAAAATGATCAATATGTAGAATCAGAACAAGTGATTGCTGAGATTCGTGCCGGAACGTCCACTTTTCATTTTAGGGAGAAGGTCCGAAAACATATTTATTCTGAATCAGAAGGAGAAATGCACTGGAGTACCGACGTCCACCATGCACCGGAATATACCTACGGTAATGTTCATCTATTATCAAAAACAAGTCATTTGTGGATATTAGCTGGCGGTACGCGGAGATCCAGTATTGTGTCGTTTTCGCTTCACAAGGATCAAGATCAAGCGAACTCCTATTCTTTTTCTGTCGAAGAAGGATATATGTCTGACCTTTCAATGGCTAAGAAATTGTTAGATATTTCTGATAAAAAAGATAGGGAAATTCTTGAATATTCAAGATGTCATCGAATAATATTTACTAGTCATTGGGATTTCATATATCCTTCTATTATCCAAGAGAATTCTTATTTCTTGGCAAAAAAGCGAAGAAATAGATTTCTCATCCCATTACAATATCATCCAGAACGAGATAAAAAACTAATACCCTGTTTTGGTATTTCGATTGAAATACCAAAACAGGGTATTTTATGTAGAAATAGTATTTTTGCTTATTTTGACGATCCTCGATACAGAAAAAACAATTCTGGAATTACGAAATACGGGACTGTAGAGGTCAATTCAGTCACAAAAAAAGAGGACTTGATTGAATATCGAGGATCAAAAGAATTTAGCCAGAAATGCCAAATGAAAGTGGATCGGTTTTTTTTCATTCTCGAAGAAGTGCATATCTTACCCGGATCTTCGTTCATAATGGTACGGAACAATAGTCTCATTGGAATAAATACACCACTCGCTTTAAATACAAGAAGCCAAGTAGGTGGATTAGTCCGAATGGAGCGAAAAAAAAAATATATTGAACTTAAAATCTTTTCCGGAGATATCTATTTTCCAGGAGAAATGGATAAAATATCCAGGCACAGCGGCATTTTGATACCGCCGGAAACAGAAAGAAAAAATTCTAAAGAATCCAAAAAGCGGAAGAATGGTATTTATGTCCAACGGATTACACCTATAAAAAAAAAGTATTTTGTTTCGGTTCGACCTGTAATCACATATGAAATTTCTGATGGGATAAATTTAGCAACACTTTTCCCTCAGGATCTCTTGCAGGAAAAGGATAATGTCCAACTTCGAGTTTCCAATTATATTCTTTATGGAAATGGCAAGTCAATTCGAGGAATTTTTGACACAAGTATTCAATTAGTTCGGACTTGCTTAGTATTGAATTGGGGCCAAGAACAAAATGGTTCTAGAGAAGAGGCTCGTGCTTCCTTTGTTGAGGTAAGGGCAAACGATCTGCTTCGGGATTTCCTAAGAATGGAGTTTGTCAAGTCTGCTATTTCGTATACCGAAAAAAGGTATGATAGGGCAAACTTAGGATTGATTTCTAATAATAGATTAGATTGCACCAATATAAATCCTTTTTATTCCAAGGCGAAGATTCAATCACTTACCCAACATCAAGGTACTATTGGTATTGGTACATTGTTGAATCGAAATAAGGAATGCCAATCTTTGATAATTTTGTCATCATCCAATTGTTCTCGAATTGGTCCATTCAACGGTAACGATTCGAAATATAACGACAATATGAAAAAAAAATCGGATTCCATAATCCCAATTATGGATTTTTTAGGTCCCTTAGGTACTATTGTACCCAATATAGCTAATTTTTATTCGTCTTATCATTTAATAACTTATAACCAGCTCTGGTTAAAGACATATTTGCTACTTGAAAATTTTAAACAGACTTTTCAATTTCAAGTACTTAAATACTGTTTAATAGATGAAAATCGGAGTATTTATAATCCCGATCCATATCTATATAGTAACATCATTTTGAATCCATTCCATTTGCGTTGGTGTTTTATCCATCACGATTATTGGCAAGAGACATCTACAATAATTAGGCTTGGACAATTTCTTTCTGAAAATGTATGTCTATTCAAAGACGAACCACGCGTTAAAAAATCTGGTCAAATTATAATTGTTCATGTTGACTCCTTAGTTATAAGATTAGCTAAACCTTATTTAGCCACTCCGGGAGCAACTGTTCATGGACATTATAGAAAACTCCTTTATGAAGGAGATACCTTAGTTACATTTATATATGAAAAATCAAAATCGGGTGACATAACGCAGGGCCTTCCAAAAGTGGAACAAATCTTAGAAGTGCGTTCCATCGATTCAATATCAATGAACTTAGAAAGGAGAGTTGCAGATTGGAACGAAGGCATACCAAGAATTCTGGGAATCCCCTGGGGATTCTTGATTCGAGCTGAGCTAACCATAGCCCAAAGTCGTATCTCTTTGGTTAATAAAATCCAAAAGGTTTATCGATCCCAGGGAGTACAGATCCATAATAGACACATAGAGATTATTGTACGTCAAATAACATCAAAAGTGTTGGTTTCAGAAGACGGAATGTCTAATGTTTTTTTACCTGGGGAATTGGTCGGATTGTTGCGAGCAGAACGCGCGGGACGTGCTATGGACGAAGCGATCTCTTATCGGGTAATCCTGTTGGGAATAACGAGGGCTTCTCTGAATACTCAAAGTTTCATATCCGAAGCAAGTTTTCAAGAAACCGCTCGAGTTTTAGCAAAAGCTGCTCTACGAAGCCGTATTGATTGGTTGAAAGGCCTGAAGGAGAACGTTGTTCTGGGAGGTATTATACCCGTGGGTACTGGGTTCAAAAAATCGGTGCATCGTTCGAGGCAAGACAGGAACATTTATTTGGAAATCAAAAGAAAGAATATATTCGATTTCAAAATGAGAGATATTTTGTTACATCATAGAGAATTATTTTGTTCTTATGTTTCAAACAATTTCTATGAAATGAATTTACATGAGACATAAGAACAATTATTTGCGTGATTTCATGATTCCTAAGAATGGATTCTTTTTTTTACTATCTTTTAATTATCTGGTCCGAGTATTTTTTTTTAATAAAAAAAAAAGAAAATTCATTAAAAGAAATGAAATTAAGGCCTCGGGCCGTGTATCAACGGTAAATTCCTGTTAAAAAGTTCCATCGGAACCATTTTTTATTTCATGGTATCTCGTCTCGTCTTTTTTGGTAAAAAGGAAGGAAATTGCGTAGAAAAATGACAAGAAGATATTGGAACATAAATTTGGAAGAGATGATGGAGGCGGGAGTTCATTTTGGTCATGGTACTAAGAAATGGAATCCAAAAATGGCCCCATACATCTCCGCAAAGCGCAAAGGTATTCATGTTACAAATCTCACGAGAACTGCTCGTTTTTTATCGGAAGCCTGTGATTTAGTTTTTGATGCAGCAAGTAGGGGAAAAACCTTCTTAATTGTTGGTACAAAAAATAAAGCAGCGGATTCAGTAGCATCAGCTGCAATAAGGGCTAGGTGTCATTATGTTAATAAAAAATGGCTCGGTGGTATGTTAACGAATTGGTCCACTACGGAAACCAGGCTTCAAAAGTTCAGGGACTTAAGAGCAGAACAAAAGATGGGGAAATTCAATCGTCTCCAAAAAAGAGATACAGCAATGTTGAAGAGAAAATTATCTGCCTTGCAAACATATCTTGGTGGGATCAAATATATGACGGGGTTGCCTGATATTGTGATCATCGTTGATCAGCAAGAAGAATATACGGCTCTTCGAGAGTGTGTAATTTTGGGTATCCCGACGATTTGCTTAATCGATACAAATTCTGACCCAGATATCGCAGATATTTCAATTCCAGCCAACGACGATGCTATAGCTTCAATCCGATTGGTTCTTAACAAATTAGTATCCGCAATTTGCGAGGGCCGTTCTGGCTATATAAAAAATCGTTGATTATGATTAAGAATATTAAGAATAAAAAAAAAGTACAAAACAAAAAAAAAAAGAAGTACAGAGAAAAAGTACTTGGATTGATATTATGATGTTCTGTGATTTTTTGGTATCCTAAATATAATGATTAATGATTCAAGTTAGTGAGTTGAAAAAGAGATGGTTGAATCAAAACAATTTTTTTTTAAGTTCAATTTTGATCAGAGGACAATATGAATGTTATACCATGTTCCATTAAAACATTCGAAGGGTTATATGATATATCGGGTGTAGAAGTAGGCCAGCATTTCTATTGGCAAATAGGAGATTTACAAATCCACGCTCAAGTACTTATCACTTCTTGGGTAGTAATTGCTATCATATTGGGTTCAGTCACCATAGGAGTTCGGAACCCACAAATCATCCCGGCCGACGGTCAGAATTTTTTTGAATATGTCCTTGAATTTATTCGAGACTTGAGCAAAACTCAGATTGGAGAAGAATATGGTCCTTGGGTTCCCTTTATTGGAACTATGTTCCTATTTATTTTTGTTTCTAACTGGTCGGGTGCTCTTTTACCTTGGAAGATTATCCAGTTACCTCATGGGGAGTTAGCTGCGCCCACAAATGATATAAATACTACTGTTGCTTTAGCTTTACTCACGTCAGTCGCATATTTTTATGCGGGTCTTACAAAAAGGGGGTTGGGTTATTTTGGGAAATACATTCAACCAACCCCAATACTTTTACCAATTAACATCCTAGAGGATTTCACAAAACCCCTATCTCTTAGTTTTCGACTTTTCGGGAATATATTGGCTGATGAATTAGTAGTTGTTGTTCTTGTTTCTTTAGTTCCTTCAGTGGTTCCTATACCTGTGATGTTTCTTGGATTGTTTACAAGTGGTATTCAAGCTCTTATTTTTGCAACGTTAGCCGCGGCTTATATAGGTGAATCCATGGAGGGCCATCACTGACTAGCTTTCAAAATAGTCTTTTTTTTTTTTTATTAAGTTTATTTCAATCCATTGCATGCATACAATGCAATTGGCTGTAAAACATAACAAATATGTAGTACTATACCATAATAAATATGTAGTACTATACGACATATGTAGTACTATACGACTAGGAGAAAGAGCGGGCTATAGGTTATAATTACAGAATTGTAAAAAGATGGGTTGGAAAGTGGATTATCATATATATGTAATGTATATAAGTCCAGCTGCTATCTATGTTTCAAGGCGGAATTCTTAAATCTTACTCCATTCAATCCTATTCCATATTATATAGAATATGTATATATATATATATATATATTCTATATATTAATATATGATATGAATATGATATGATGATATGGGTTATGATATGGGTTATGGGTGGTTTATGTTATGAAAGAAAAAAGGGTCTATATGATATTATATTACTATATGATATTATATTATTATATTAGAGTGATATTCTTAGAGCGATATTCTCTATTTTATTTACTAGTTATCTAGTACTTCATAGCAAACTCTAATGATAATTAGAATTTTCTCTTTCTGTATTCTATCTACTTTCTGTATTCTATCTATATATATATTATCATAAATATACTCTTATCATAAATATACTCTCATAATTTACTCTCATAATTCTATTAGAATTCTATTAGTATGATAATTTAGTATTAGAATTCTATTTCTAGAATTCTTTAATATTTATTATAAATATTAAAGAATTCTAAATTAAATAATATCTTAAATATTAAATATCTAATTTATAATAAATAATACATTTTATTTTCATTTTAATAAGAATATATTAATCTGAATAAATATAACTAATAAATTAAAATGAAAAAATTTATAACTAATAAATTAAATTGCAGCTCGAGCTGCGCTGCATTTAGATGATTTAGATGGATTTTAGTCTAAGTCCTTTTAGTCTTTGATTTTTGAAAAAAAAAAAGAAACTGAAACTCAGTCCAATACTAAAGAACCGGGAATTGAATGAAAGATTGGTTCGAAACAAAGAAATGCAATAACTGGAACTGTATTTATATGGATAATCCACATATGGATATGGATAATTCACATATGGATAATCCATGAATCCGGGGCGGAAACTAAAAAAAAAAGCTCTGAGGGTTCGGTTCGGCAATTCAGATTCTTATTGCAGATTGCAATTAGGAGTTTTTAGTTATTGCTCTCATTAGCTCTTAATGAGAAAAAATTAGTAATAATTCTTTGGTTGATTGTATCATTAACTATTTCTTTTTTTGCGAGGAACTTACGATGAATCCATTGATTTCTGCTGCTTCCGTTATTGCTGCTGGATTGGCCGTAGGGCTTGCTTCTATTGGACCTGGAGTTGGTCAAGGTACGGCTGCGGGACAAGCTGTAGAGGGTATTGCGAGACAACCAGAAGCAGAGGGTAAAATACGAGGTACTTTATTGCTTAGTCTAGCTTTTATGGAAGCTTTAACAATTTATGGACTGGTTGTGGCATTAGCGCTTTTATTTGCAAATCCTTTTGTTTAATCCTATAAATGGAAAAAGTGGCTTACATATTTTTTATTTATCTTTTTTTTTTTTTAACTCTGAAATTTGAACTATTAAATTTTTAACTTAACTCGGAATTTCTCTTTGCTTCTTAAAATTATATTAAATTAACACTGTAATTCTACGTAATTCTACAATGACTTTTGAGGCGGAGGCCTACAGGAAGGGTTGATTTTAGGATGAAGAATTTCCGGATTTACTTGCTTTCTTCTCTGTTCTTACCCTAGTACAATATAATTTTGTACTTTTTTTGAAGCCTTTGAACAAACGAAATATTTCACCATTAAGCTGAGACTTAAGGCGTTTTCAATAAGTTTTTCATAAGAAAAGAAACTTGATTAATTATTAGATTAGGTTATTATATTAGGCTTAATTTTATTAGGATATATTAGGATTGGGAAACTTCAATCAAAAAAAAAAATATTTTAAATAAAATAAAGAAAAAAAATTACTAGATTAAATCTATTTCCATTAACCATAGAAATTAATAAAAAGAAATCGATCAAAAGGGGAATAGGCGAAGTGATACAAAAAGAACGAACTTTGTTCTTTGTTAGTCCTATCGAGAACATATGAAAAAAGAGGAGAACATATGAAAAATATAACCGATTCTTTCGTTTCTTTGGGCCACTGGCCATCCGCCGGAAGTTTCGGGTTTAATACCGATATTTTAGCAACAAATCCAATAAATCTAAGTGTAG